GTATGAATACCTTGAAACCTTGAATTGAAAAGGTAGAAGTATAAAGAATAAGTAAGATAAAAAATGATTTCTTTATACACAAAGAAAGGTTCTGATTTTATTGATATCAAAAGATCTAATGAATTATTCATTCATTGAATGATAAATTACTACAAGCGAAGGAGATACACGATTTAAAAAATGGAAGATCCAATATTTCACAATTGTATCTAGAATCACTGGAAAAGTGGAAACAAGACCAGATATAATCTGATCATTCTGAGCCAATCCAAAATCATTGTAGATCGAACCAATCATTAGTTCCCAACCATGGGTCGAGTGAAATCCGATCCATAAATCAGTAACTAAAAGAATTGAAAAAGCTTTGATTGTATCACTTAAGTTATAGAGAAATTCCTGAATCCAAGAATTTAAAATTAAAAGTTCTTCATTACCCAGAAAAAAATAACCACTTAGAATAGCGAAACAGATTAGATTTGTAGAGAAATGCAAAATGATATGGAAATGAGATTCATTTTGTCTTTGGACCAATTGTATTGTTTCCTTGTGCATTCCTATACGAAGCCTTTGCATATGTGTCTCCGAGTACTCCTTTATCATCTCGTCCAACAGGAAGAGTTCTTCTAATTCCATAAATTTTTCTAGAACATTTTTCTCTTGAATATCATTCAAAGGGATTTCGGATTGTCTAGTATTCCACCAATTAATAACCCAAGTTTCTAGACATTTCTTAAATGAGAGAGAAACCCACCAGGGCAAAAAGATTATAGACACAAGATATGGGAGGGAAGCCAATGCTTTCTTTTTTTTCATTCTGTATCCGTGATGTGAATTGTTAATGAACCTGTTTCATTGGTCGATTCTATCTGAGATTTCTATGAAGTACGAATTATATAACAAGAGCCTATAACTCTAACAAGAATAAGGTATCAAACCTATGAATCTTTTCCTATTTTTGTTTTTGTGTAAGAATTGAGTCTTTGGATCTAGAATAGAACATACAAGAAAGGCTCTTTTCGAATGAAAAAAAAAAGTAAATATTCTTTCCATATTCCAGAGATCACAATTAGGAAAATTGTAACCAATTTCCCTTTCATTTATTCCTTTCAATGAAGACTCGAAAACCCATTTGAACTAACAAATAGAATTTGGATTTAAAGACGAACCCTACTGGATTCTTTAATTCTTTTATTTCCATTTCGAATTTGAAAGATTTCACTGTCTAACCGCAGCGCAGGGATAGAGTATCAATTCAAAGGCCTAAAAAGAGGAATTATTTTTTACGAAAACAAAAGACATGTTAGGATATTTGATGAATCTATACTTATTTACTTATTAGACCTTTTACTAATCTAAAGAGTGAACACCATGTGTATGCGTATACAAAATAGTTATTGTTCCATATATGTCTTCCCACTTTTGAGATGTATTAAGTTCCTTCTCTCATGCTGAGATTTATTCTTCAGTTCATTTCAAAAGACTTCAATGGGTACGCGCAAGAAATAGGCCAATTCGGCAGCTTTTTGTTCAATTTCTCGTGGAGTCAAATCCTCATCAGTACGGGTCAAGGGAATGGCTCCTTGACCCTTGATTTCCATATAAAGGACACGACGAGGAAAAAGACCCTCTCTCACCTCCATTCTGATTGATTGGATATCTTTCAGAAAGAAACGAAGGAAGATGCGACGATTTCTTCCAGGAAATCCCCAACGAAAAAGGGACATTATCCCTTCTTTTCTATCGAATCGGTCATAACCACTACCTACATTCCATGAAATTGTGCACCACAAATAAGAACTAATGAATAGACCTGCGATCCCATAGAAAGACATCACGATCCCTTGTGGGAAAAAAAGGATTTGCTGAGACGGAAATACGGATATCAGATTTTTACCAAGATAACTGGAAGTTCCAACCACTAAGAATCCTAGTGAACCTAAAAAAAGGATACAGGCCCAGCAAAAATTACTTGTTTTTCGAGACCCCGTTATAAGTTCTATCCATATATGTTCTGATCGCCAATTCATACTATACTAGATCCAGTTGCATTCGATTGGAATTGAGAGAATAACCCAAATGGATTTGACTTGACTTTTATTGCTTGATCCCGAAGTAACTTTCATCAACTAGCAGCATTCCGACAGGAACCATTAGGAATAATTGGTTAGATACATTGAGTTTCTATTTAAAAAATTTTTCAAAAAAGATTTGCTGATCATTTTGAATTTCATCATTTAATTGATTAAGCTATAACCGCATATACATGCATTAATGCCATATATTATGCATCGGTATACATAACAAAACAACTCTTTCATTTGTTTTCGGAAAGGCCAAATATCATATATCCTACCATATTACATTAAAAAAGTATCTGTATGATGATCCAGTGTTGAAAGAAATTGATGAGATTTCATTGTATTTAGACAATCTTATTTCTTTGGACATAAAGAGATAAAGAAGCCATTGCGATTGCCGGAAAGACTAGGCCTACTAAAGGAACAAAAATAGAGGGAAAGTTCAAATCTATCATAGAATGGGTACCTCAATTTCATATTTGTACCTATTATAAATTTTAATTATAAAGATATATTCTAATAAGTCTATCTATTCATTATTAATCTTAATCTATTAAAAAGAAATTAGAAAGAATATTAAGATAATATTAATATGAAGTATTTAAGAATCAATAACGAATGTAGAACTCAATGAAGTATGCCTATTCCTCTTTCGACACGAATATGTATGAGAATCCCCTTTAATAAATTGGATTCTTCTTCTCCCATCCTTATCTTCATCGTCTTTCTATCTTTACCTTTCAAAACACCTTTTTTGTTTTGAAAGGTAAAGATAGAAAAGAGTTTCTTATGAGTTTACGATTTTAACCAATCTTATCCAACAAACAGGGATTCCTAGTGAAAAACCGGGGGTTCTCACTAAAGAAAAAGAACTTCTATATTCTTCTTATTTGTTATTTGAATATTTCTATTTTCTTTATTTGATTTGAGATTTCTTCTTTCTTTTTCTTTAGTATTTTCTTTTCATTTTTTCGATCTATTTTTTTATCTCTTTTTCGTTGTTCTATTGTTCTATATATGAATAATGAATATGTCAAAAGAACGGAAAAAATCATTTTTATTTCCCTAATTTCTCGGAAGGAGAAAGAAATTTTTTTTTTAATCTTGGTTCAAGGGAAGGAAACCGTGTAGCTGAAATAACTCATTCAGAACACCTTTTAAAGGATTACGTGGTACAATTGGGTCGAATAAACCCTTATGGAATAAAGACTCAGCCGCTTGTGAACCGTCGGGTACTGTCTTTTTCAATGTTTGTTCAATTACTCTTTTACCCGCAAACGCAATGTAGGCATTAGGTTCAGCAATAATGATATCTCCCAACATACCAAAACTTGCTGTAACTCCGCCAGTTGTAGGAGATGTAAGGATTGATACATAAAATAACTTTTTATTTGATTGATAATCATATGAAGCAGAAGATATTTTAGCCATTTGCATTAAGCTCAAACTCCCTTCTTGCATGCGTGCTCCTCCAGAAGCACACACAATAATGACAGGTAGAGATCGATTAGTAGCATACTCGATCAAACGGGTGATTTTCTCACCTACTACGGATCCCATACTACCTCCCATAAACTGAAAATCCATAACTCCAATTGCTATGGGAATACTGTTTAGTTGACCTATGCCCGTTTGAACAGCTTCAGTTAAACCCGTTTTTCTTTGATAAAAAGAAATGCGATCTATATAAGGTTCCTCCTCTGAATGAAATTCAATGGGGTCTATAGAGACCATATCTTCATCCATAGGCTCCCAAGTGCCAGGATCTATAAAGAGTTCAATTCTATCTGAACTACTCATTTTCAAATGATATCCACAGTATTCACAAATATTCATTTTTGAACTAAAAAATTTTTTATAATTTAATCCATAACAATTCTCACATTGAACCCATAACTTTTTGTATTTTGTATTTAGATCGAAATCATTAGATTTTTCTCTTCTATTGAAATAACTGCTACTAGTTTTGATACTAGAATTTCCATTTTCAATACTACTTGTACTTTCCGTACAAATGAAACTAGAAATGTAACTGTCGATATCACTGTAAATGTCACTATTAAGACTGATTTCAAAGCGAAGATAACTATCAATGCAACTATTAATGTGATTATTCCAATTAGATTGAGTATCATACATGGAATAATAATAATAGTAGTAATTACTACTATTAGACCCACTATTCAAATAACTAGGTAGTTCACTCAAAAAAGAACTAGCATTGTCAATATCAAAAATCTGATTTTCAATATCAAAATATACAGAATAAGTGTCACCATTACTATTTCTAACTAAAAAAGTATGATCAGAGATCAAACTCCAAAGATTCCTGCTATCAAATAAAGAATTTAGATAATGAATATTACTGAAACTATAACTGTCCCAACTAGGAATCTTTTTATCCGCATCTTTTCGAATAGTTTTTTCACTTCCACTGGTATGTCCAAGAGCATCAAGACTATCCATTGATTTACTTAGTCCACACTTATGTTCTAACTTCTTGTTAGACAACATTGAATTGAACCAATATTTTTTCATAGATTATTTATGCCCCTTTTTTATGAAAACCTAATACTAATAGATGAATAGTCATTCGATGAAGAAAAAATCATTTTACTATTTTCTTTATTTTTTTTTTATTTCTCATCAGAATTCAAATAAAGCATATTATCCAATGTTAATGAAAAACGAGCGAGTCTTGAAAAGAAAGGATTCTCTTTTTGAGGAATCCGGTGAATCATTTCAATATTATGATAGAATCTTTTCCTCAAAAAAAATATATAAAGAAAGGTTTCTCTCATGTCAAACTTTCAATTCTCATCAAAAAGATACATAGTTGTTTCTTCCCATAAATTAAAAAGAAATTTTCGTCTCGTAGAATCTCGTGTCATATAGTCAAATAAGAAAATGAATTTCTATTAC